AATGAAGTGCCTGACAAAAGGATTATCGTGATAGGGTAAATAATGTACCAAAAATACCTTCATTACATCCGACAGAATTGAACTATCCCCTAAAACATCAAAAGCTCTTGTGCACTATACACTAAAATGTATCACAATGGAAAAGTAAGCTAAAGTAAGCTAATGGGTTCATACCCCATAAATAGAGTAAATCCTCTCTTCTCTAATGCCTAACAACTCAACAAAAATCCTCCTATCAGGAACTCTAATGGTGGGGATCTTAATTTCCGTATCATCCAACTCGTGATTTGGGGCATGGATAGGACTTGAAATCAATTTACTATCATTCATCCCGATAATATTAATGCACAACAACGTGTATACAACGGAAGCTTCAATAAAGTATTTCATTGTACAGGCTTTAGCCTCCTCCACATTATTATTCATGATAATAATAAGATCTCTCTCTGAGAGAATCTTCTCTCTTGAGAAAGAAACATTCATATCAATTGCCATCGTAACTCCTCTCATAATAAAGAGCGGAGCGGCACCACTTCACTGATGATTTCCGAGAGTTATAGAGGGGCTAAGATGAAACAACTGCATCCTACTAATAACAGTACAGAAAATTGCCCCGCTCATGCTAATTTCTTATCAAATGAGCATTAACCTAATCTCGGCAGCATTTATTCTAACATCTGTAGTAATGGGGGCAATCGGTGGGTTTAATCAAACGTCCCTACGCAAGATCATAACCTACTCATCCATCAACCACACAGGTTGAATACTATCTGCTATACTAGTGAGAGAAACCCTATGAATCACCTACTTCACTATTTATTCAATACTATCCGCAACCGTAGTAACAATTATTAAACCATTCAATATTTCATTTATCAACCAAGTAATAATAATTAATGAAAAAACAAAACCAGTAAAATTCATAATATTTATATCTCTATTATCACTAGGGGGACTCCCCCCATTTTTGGGATTCCTCCCAAAATGAATAGTTATCCAATTTATAATATTGAACAACATGAGACTTATAATTACAATCATAGTGATTATATCAATCGTAACTTTATATTACTATCTACGAATATGCTACTCAAGATTTATGATTTTACACGATGAGGTAAAATGGGGCAAGATAACCTTTATAAACAACATAAAGAATACTCATAGAATAATCTTAGCATCAACATCAATGCTAGGGTTAGCATTATGTACAGCAATCTTTAATATCAGATAAGGCTTTAAGTTAAATAAAACTAATATCCTTCAAAGCTATAAATAAAGAAAATTCTTTAAGCCTTAGTAGCATGTAAACCACCCCTATAGAATTGCATTCTATTATCACAAATATGAATATAAGACCAGATAGTAGAAGAGTAATAACTCCTCAATAGATTTACAATCTATTACCTATAATCTCAGCCATTCTACTAATTATTCAACGATGGATATTTTCAACCAATCACAAAGACATTGGCACCCTATACTTTATTTTTGGGGCATGAGCAGGCATAGTAGGAACATCCCTAAGAATATTAATTCGTACAGAATTAGGCCAACCGGGGTCCCTAATTGGAGATGATCAAGTTTATAACGTAATTGTAACAGCACACGCATTTGTTATGATTTTCTTTATAGTAATACCAATTATAATTGGAGGGTTCGGAAACTGGTTAGTCCCGCTAATACTAGGGGCACCAGATATGGCTTTTCCACGAATAAACAATATAAGATTCTGACTATTACCACCGTCACTTACATTACTATTAACCAGAAGAATAGTGGAAAGAGGTGCTGGAACAGGATGAACTGTATATCCTCCTCTTGCAAGAGGGATTGCCCATGCGGGAGCATCTGTAGATCTAGCAATTTTCTCATTACATTTAGCTGGTGTATCATCGATTCTTGGGGCAGTAAATTTCATCTCAACAACCATCAATATAAAACCAATAAGCATAAAACCAGAACGAATCCCCCTATTTGTATGAGCAGTAGCCATCACAGCCCTACTGCTACTCCTATCACTACCGGTTCTCGCAGGAGCCATCACTATATTACTCACTGACCGTAACCTAAATACATCATTTTTCGACCCGGCGGGTGGTGGGGACCCAATTCTGTATCAACATCTATTTTGATTCTTCGGACACCCAGAAGTGTATATCTTAATTTTACCAGGATTTGGTATAATTTCTCATATCATTTGCCACGAAAGAGGTAAAAAGGAAGCATTCGGTAATCTAGGAATAATCTTTGCAATAATAGCAATTGGGCTACTTGGATTCGTGGTATGAGCACACCATATATTCACTGTAGGAATAGATGTCGATACACGAGCCTACTTCACATCAGCTACAATAATCATTGCTGTACCTACAGGGATCAAAATCTTCAGATGACTAGCAACATTATATGGATCACAACTAACATATAGAGCAGCAAGCCTATGATCAATAGGATTTGTATTCCTGTTCACAATGGGGGGACTAACAGGGGTAGTATTAGCAAACTCATCAATTGATATCATCCTGCACGACACATACTATGTAGTCGCACATTTTCACTATGTTCTATCAATAGGAGCAGTATTTGCAATCATAGCAGGATTCGTTCAATGATACCCCTTATTTACAGGGTTAACCATAAATCCAAAATGACTAAAAACACAGTTCACCGTAATATTTGCCGGGGTTAACCTAACATTCTTCCCACAACACTTCCTAGGGCTAGCTGGAATGCCACGACGATATTCAGATTATCCAGATGCCTTCACAGCATGAAATATTATTTCATCAATTGGATCAATAATCTCATTTGTTAGAGTGATAATATTCATCTTTATCATCTGAGAGAGAATAGGATCTAACCGACAGATCCTATTCTCCACACAAACTCCAAATTCAATTGAATGATTACAAAATACGCCCCCGCCAGAACACAGATACTCCGAATTACCGACAATTACCAATTAAATATCTAATATGGCAGATAAGTGCAATGGATTTAAGCTCCATATATAAAGTACACAACTTTTATTAGAAAATGACAGCATGAGCAGACATAAGCCTCCAAGACAGAGCGTCACCTATTATGGAACAATTGATTTTCTTCCATGACCACACATTAACAATTATCCTAATAATTCTAGTCGTAGTAACATACATGATAATAATACTAATACAAAACGATTACATTGATCGATACATACTAGAAAGACAAATAATTGAACTACTATGAACTATTGCACCAGCAATCATCCTAATCTTCATTGCCGCCCCATCCTTACGACTCCTATACTTAATAGACGAAATCCATAGCCCCGTTCTAACAATAAAGGCCATCGGACACCAATGATACTGAAGCTATGAATATTCAGATTTCCTAAAAGCAGAATTCGATGCATACATAATCCCACAGGAAGAAATCAATATATTCCGACTACTAGATACTGATAATCGAGTAACACTACCTATAAACTCAATGATCCGAATCATTGTAACGTCCGCCGACGTTCTCCATTCATGGACTGTTCCGAGTCTTGGAATCAAAGTAGATGCCACCCCAGGGCGCCTTAATCAAACAAACTTCCTTATCAACCGCCCAGGACTATTCTATGGACAATGCTCCGAAATCTGCGGAGCAAACCACAGATTCATGCCCATTGTTATTGAGAGAGTATCAACAAACGACTTCACAGAATGAGTTTCTAAACTAAGCGAATCATTAAGTGACTGAAAGCAAGTAATGGTCTCTTAAACCAAATAATAGTAAATTAGCAATTACTCTTAATGAAACGAAGATTTAGTTAAAGAATAACGCTGGCTTGTCAAGCCAGAATTATCATAAAAGATAACCTTCTATCCCTCAAATAATACCTATTAGATGATTAATACTATTTTTAACATTCTCGGCAGCATTTATTCTATTTAACTTCATAAACTACTTTTCATCAATTCAGCAAGGAAAAACAGAAGCAACAAAAAAAATCCCTACCAAAAAAATAAACTGAAAATGATAAGAAACTTATTCTCAGTATTTGATCCGTCAACCAGAATCCACAACGCACCCCTCAATTGAATAAGAACAGTTATAGGACTAATATTACTACCCACAAGAATATGATTAATCCCCTCACGACAATATCTAATATGAAATCTATTATTAAAAAAACTACACAATGAATTCAAAACACTTCTAGGAGAAAACAGAAGCAATAAAGGAAGAACCCTTATCTTCATCTCATTATTCTCAATAATCCTATTCAACAATTTCATAGGATTATTCCCTTACATCTTCACCAGAACAAGTCACCTAACACTAACACTAACACTGGCTCTGCCTTTATGACTAAGATTCATAATCTTTGGATGAATTAATAACACCCACCACATACTAGTACACCTTGTTCCACAAGGAACACCTAGTGTACTAATACCATTTATAGTATGCATTGAAACAATCAGAAACATTATCCGACCAGGTACCCTAGCTGTACGACTCACCGCCAACATAATTGCAGGGCATTTACTATTGACATTGCTAGGAAACAATGGGCCATCAATAGCTCATTATTTACTAAGAGTACTCATTATCGCACAAATCGCCCTACTAATCCTAGAGTCAGCGGTAGCTATCATTCAATCATACGTGTTTGCTGTACTAAGAACCTTATATTCTAGAGAAGTAAATTAATGACAAATAGACACGCAAATCATCCATTCCATTTAGTAAATCAAAGCCCATGACCACTAACAGGAGCTATTGGAGCACTAGTAACAATAGTAGGAATAATTAAATGATTCCACCTATACAACCAATCCCTACTAACTATGGGAATAATAATCATACTACTAACCATAATCCAATGATGACGAGATATTACCCGAGAGGGAACATATCAGGGATTACACACAAAGATAGTAACAAAAGGACTCCGATGGGGGATAATCTTATTCATTATTTCAGAGGTATTCTTTTTCGTCTCATTCTTCTGAGCATTTTTCCACAGAAGCCTATCGCCCACAATTGAACTAGGATCAATTTGACCACCAACAGGAGTCTACCCGTTTAACCCAATACAGGTACCCCTACTAAACACAGTAATCCTACTATCCTCAGGAGTAACAATTACTTGAGCACATCATAGATTGATAGAAAATAATTACAATCAAGGAATTCAAGGATTATTCATCACCGTATTACTAGGTATTTATTTTACCATCCTACAGGCATACGAATACGTAGAAGCACCATTCACAATTGCAGATTCAATTTATGGATCAACCTTCTTTGTAGCAACAGGATTTCACGGACTACACGTAATAATTGGAACTACATTCCTAATCACATGCTTATTACGACAAACAAGACTACACTTCTCATCAGACCATCACTTCGGCTTCGAGGCAGCAGCATGATATTGACACTTCGTAGATGTGGTATGATTATTCTTATATATTTCCATTTACTGATGAGGCAGATAATTTATCTAATATAAAAAGTATATTTGACTTCCAATCAAAAAGTTTGATTAAAACAAGATAAATAATTACAATAATCGCAACAATAACATCAATAACAATTTTATTATCAGCAGCAATTATAGTATTAACAACTATACTATCCAAGAAAAGAATCGAAGACCGGGAAAAAAGATCACCATTCGAATGTGGGTTCGACCCTAAAAACCCCGCACGACTACCATTCTCACTACGATTTTTCTTAATCGCAGTAATCTTCCTAATCTTCGATGTAGAAATTGCCCTACTCCTACCAATAGTTACAGTAATAACAAGCTCAAACCTAATATCATGAACAATTATTAGATCGGCATTCCTAATCATCTTAATCATTGGCCTATACCACGAATGAAATCAAGGATCCCTTGAGTGGGCAGAATAGGGGCAGTAGTTAAATATAACATTTGGGTTGCATCCAAAAAGTACTGTAAAACAGTCTACCTCAAACGATGAGGTAAAATGGGGCAAGATAAACCCCAGACAACAGAAAAGAACTTGAACAATCTTAACTTACATAAAGTAAGAAGCGATTAATTGCAACCAGTTTCGACCTGACCTTAGATAAGAAATCCTTATCCTTACTTAAAATTAACTGAAACCAAAAAGAGGTATATTACTGTTAATAATAAAACTGAATAAACATTCCAGTTAAAGAAATGTGTTAGATAAAAGTGAAAGCTGCTAACTTATCACTATAGCGGTTAAAATCCGTTTACGTTTCTATTTATATAGTTTAAAAAAAACATTACACTTTCACTGTAAAAACAAAGAACTACTTTTATAAATACTCAAAGATAATAATATATCTCAATAACATCTTCAGTGTCATGCTCTAAATAAGCTATTCAAGTAAAAACAAAATATAAATATTAAAACAATCACCCACATAACGAAAAATAACAAAAACACCCTCAAACTGTTATACTGCCACCACTGATTAACCTTACTCAAATTAATAAAAAGAAAATAAAATCCCTGCCCTCCAAATAATTCTCTCCAACCAGAATCGAAGACCTTAGAGGAATTATAGCCAACAAATAAAGGATTATAAACCATGCCATACGTGGAAACATAAGGTATAAACCACATAGAACCTACAAAAGAAGATAAAACATAAAACCGAAGAGACATTAAAAAATCACCCAAATAGGAATGGGATAACAAATAACCCAACCAACCACCCAATAATCTAACAAACAAAACCAACCCCCTCATATAAAAAGGAAGACAAACCATAGAGGGAGTAGGGAAAATTAACCAACTTAAAATGCTACCTCCAAAGACAGTCACAAGCAAAAGACCCATCATGCCCTTAACTATACTAAAATTAACCTCAGACATAGAAAATATAGAATATAAATTAAAATTACCACAAAAAACATAATAAGACAAACGAAAAGAATAACAAACTGTCAAACCAGTAGAAACAAAAAAAAGCAAGAAGCCAAACACATTAACATATCTCAAAAGACATATCTCCAAAATAAGATCCCTAGAATAAAACCCAGCCAAAAAAGGCATACCACATAAGGCAAAATTAGATACACATAAGCAGGTAGAGGTCAAAGGCATCTGAAAGGACAGACCACCTATAAAACGAATATCTTGAGAATCCCCCATAACATGAATAATCACCCCGGCACATATAAACAGCAAGGCCTTAAACAAAGCGTGAGTCAACAGATGAAAAAAAGCTAAACCAGCAAACCCAACAGAAATAATTCTAATCATAAGACCCAACTGACTCAAGGTAGACAAAGCAATAATCCTCCTTAAATCATACTCAAAATTTGCTCCAATACCAGCTATAAACATAGTCAACCCAGAAATCAACAACAAAAAACTGCTCAACCAATCACCAAATGCAGCACTAAAACGAATTAATAAATAAACACCAGCGGTAACCAAAGTAGAAGAATGAACTAATGCAGAAACAGGAGTAGGGGCGGCCATTGCCGCGGGCAACCAAGAGGAAAAGGGAATTTGAGCACTTTTAGTCATAGCAGCTAAAACAACCAATAAAGAAATCAAACCCATCTCAAAACTATCACCCAAAAGATCCAAATAAAAGACATAATTCCACCCCCCCAAATTAATTATTCAAGCAATAACTATCAACAAGGCAACATCACCAATACGATTAGACAAAGCAGTTAACATTCCAGCATTATAAGACTTAACATTCTGATAATAAATTACCAAACAATAAGAAACCAGACCCAAACCATCCCATCCTAATAAAATTCTAATCATATTAGGACTAATAATCAAGAACATTATAGAAGCAACAAACATTAAAACCAGAAAAATAAACCGAACAATATTCAAATCACCATGTATATAATCTTCACTATACAAAATAACCAACGAGGAAATAAGAAAAACAAAACCCATAAACAATAAAGATATCCAATCAAACAAAAAAGTCATAATAACAGAACTAGAATTTAATGAAACAATATCCCACTCAATAAAAACAACCAAATCATTAACAATAAAAAAGAAACCACACCAAAAAAGAAAAATTCTAAAAATCAATAAAAAAATAAAACTAACAAAACAAACAGATACACTCACGACTCAAGACACAAACATGCATCACCGACACCACAAATCGGTATTTTACCAATTAAACCACTTGAGTAATTCTTAAACTCAAAACGTAACAACGTCTGCCCTCAAAATAAATAAATTTAAAGGAAACCAATGCAAAAAAACCAACAAAAATTCACGAACATAACATAAAGAACAAGAATAAAGACCAGAATACATCAACCCATGCTGACTATAAGAAAATAGATAAAGGGTATAAGCCGCTCTAAAGAAAGAAAGAAGTATTAATATTAATATTCTAAGCCAAGACCAGGAAACCAATCTATTCAGTAATCTAATTTCACCTAACAAATTAATAGAAGGAGGGGCGGCCATATTACAAGATCTTAACAAAAATCACCACATAGACATTCTAGGCATCAAACTCATCAACCCCCTACTTACCAACAATCTACGACTACCTAAACGTTCATAAGAAATATTAACAAGACAAAACAAACCAGAAGAACACAACCCATGGGCAATCATTAAAACATAAGAACCACAAAAACCCCAATAACTTAAAGTCATAATACCACCTACAACAATACCCATATGAGCTACAGAAGAGTAAGCAACCAATGACTTCAAATCGGTTTGCTGCAAACAAATCAATCTAACAACTACACCGCCAACCAAGCTAATAGAAATCCAAACAAAATTAAAAACATAAAAATTAGATAGAAAGCAAAAAACCCGCAACAAGCCATAACCGCCCAACTTCAGTAATACCCCAGCCAAAATCATAGACCCAGAAACAGGAGCCTCCACATGGGCCCTAGGCAACCACAAGTGAACAAGAAACATAGGCATCTTAACCAAAAAAGCAAGAATTATACAAAAGTAAAAAAAAATACTAGAAAAATAAACACCACCCATAGAAAAAAAACACAAAGAAGAAAAAACATTATAAATACTTACGATACCAACCAAAAGAGGAAGAGAAGCAAGTAAAGTATATAAAAGCAAATAAATCCCAGCCTGAAGACGCTCAGGTTGATATCCCCATCCTAACACCAAAAACAAAGTAGGAATCAATCTACCCTCAAAAAACAAATAAAAAGAAAAAAATCTCACACTTCTAAAAGTACAATACAACATAATCAACAAGAAAACAACAACAAGCAAGAAAAAACACGAAAAATAACTAAAACGAAAAACTCTCTCTCTTGCCAAAACCATCAAAACACAAATCCAGAATCTCAGCAAAATTAAACCAAAAGAAATATAATCACAACCAAATATATAACCAAGATTACCTCAACAAAAAAAATAAGGAAAACAAAAAAATAATACAAAAGTAACAAAAAACAAAAAAGACTGAACCAACCATCAAAACCCTTCAAACAAGCATAGGGGGATCAAAAAAACCAATGAAAATAAAATCCTTAACATTGCAACATTCTACAAGATTGAAAATAATCATTACCATAACTACGAATCATAGAAACCAAAATAGATAAACCTAAAACACCCTCACAGACTGAAAAAACCAAAAACACAACTATAAAAAACAACTCATAATTAAAGCTACAAAGATAAAAGTAAATAACAAGAAAGAGAGTAAGAACAATAAACTCCAATCTCAACAAAGTAATAAGCAAATGCTTACGAGCAGAGCAAAAAACCCAGACACCACAAAAGAAAAGGAAAGAAAAATAGAAAAATATTGTCATTAAGTCTTAGTAATTTAATAAAAATATTGGTCTTGTAAACCAAAAATAAGGACAAACCTTCTAAAACTTCAGAGAAAGAATATCATCCTATCATAAGTCTCCAAAACTAACATTTTTAATTAAACTACACTCTGATATTACAAAAACACTAATTATAACAAGAACACTATCAGGAGCTATATTCACACAAATAAAACACCCACTAGCAATGGGATTAATACTACTACTACAAACAATCCTAATATCAACAATCAGAGGGCTTTTACACCAAAGATTCTGATACTCATACATCCTATTCCTAATCTTCCTAGGAGGCATACTAGTATTATTTATCTACGTAACCAGACTAGCCTCAAACGAAATATTCTCAATATCAACCAAAATACTGCCTGTTCTGGCGGGGGCGGTAATAATCCTAACATTCACAAACATATGAATCAAAAACAATAGAGAAGAATCAACAAAACACGAGATAATCCTAAACAACACTACCAACAACATCCTAGAAAAACTATACAACGACCCAACAGGAAAACTAACAATCATATTAGCCCTTTACCTATTCCTAACCCTAATTGTGGTAGCGAAAGTTACTAACATCTCAAGGGGACCTTTACGTCAAATAAAAACATAATGAATAAACCCATTCGAAACAGTCACCCCCTACTTAAAATCGCAAACAGTTCATTAGTAGACTTACCAACTCCGGCAAATATTAGAGCATGATGAAATTTCGGATCATTACTAGGAATATGCCTGATTATGCAAATCATTACAGGAATCTTCCTAGCAATACACTACTGCCCAAACATCGAGACAGCATTTTCAAGAGTAGTACACATTTGCCGAGACGTAAATTACGGATGAATCCTACGAACAATTCACGCAAACGGGGCCTCAATATTCTTCATCTGCATCTACATGCACATCGGACGTAACATCTACTACGGGTCATACAACCTCATTCACACATGAATAACAGGAGTTGTAATCCTATTCATTACAATAGCAACAGCCTTTATAGGATATGTACTACCATGAGGGCAAATATCCTTTTGAGGAGCAACAGTAATTACAAACCTAATATCAGCAATCCCATACATAGGAACTGAACTAGTACAATGAATCTGAGGCGGATTTGCAGTAGACAACGCAACATTAAATCGATTCTTCACCTTCCACTTCCTACTACCATTTGTTCTGGCGGGGGCGGTAATAATCCACCTGCTATTCCTCCACCAAACAGGGTCTAATAACCCAACAGGATTAAACAGAAATGTAGATAAAATCCCATTCCACCCTTACTTCTCAACAAAGGACATCACAGGATTTATCATCACAATTATAATTTTATCAAACCTATCACTTGCAGAACCATATATTTTAAGAGACCCAGACAACTTCACCCCAGCAAATCCACTAGTAACGCCAGTACACATCCAACCAGAGTGGTACTTCTTATTCGCCTACGCAATCCTACGGTCCATCCCCAATAAACTAGGAGGAGTAATTGCCCTAGCAATGTCAATCGCCATCCTATTTACTCTACCTATACAAAAATCAAACTTCCGAGGAACACAATTCTACCCAATAAACCAAGTCCTGTTCTGAACGATAGTTAACACAGTAATCCTACTAACATGAATTGGAGCACGACCAGTTGAAGAACCATATATTTTAACTGGGCAAGTGCTAACAACCGTATACTTCCTATACTACATCACAAACCCACTAACAACAAGGATTTGAGATATAAAAAATAAATAAAAGTCAAATAGCTTATGAAAGCAAGTACTTTGAAAGTACAAGAAAGAGGTTTAAATCCCCTATTGACTTGATTGATACTTAAATTAATACACCTAAAATAAGGAAAATAAGAACAGCCTAATACCAAGAAAAAAAAGCAGATAATTAAGAGAAACGGGCAAAAAACTCCTTCAAGCCAAATACATCAACCTATCATAACGAAAGCGTGGCAAAGTACCACGTACCCAAATAAAAAGAAAAGAAATAAAAGTAACCTTAACATAAAAAAACAAAGAATTCAAATCACAACCCAAAAACAATACACAAAACAAAAATCTTATAAAAAGAATTCTAGCGTATTCAGCCAAGAAGATTAACGCAAATCCCCCACCGCCGTATTCAACATTAAAACCAGAAACCAACTCAGATTCACCCTCAGCAAAATCAAAAGGAGTACGATTAGTCTCGGCCAAACAAGAAACAAATCAAATAAAAGACAGGGGAAAACAAAGGAAAAACAACCACAAATAAAACTGAAAATAATAAAAATTCAACAAATTATAACCACATACCAGCATCATAAAAGACAACAAAATAACCGCAAGACTTACCTCATAAGAAATAGTCTGAGCAACCGCCCGAAGACCCCCTAATAAAGAATAATTAGAATTAGATGACCAACCAGCAACTATTACAGTATAAACACCAAGTCTAGTACAACACAAAAAAAATAATAAACCCATCTCAAAACTAATAAAACCTCTAAAATAAGGAATCAACAACCAAACAACTAAAGAAAGAAACAAACTAAATACAGGAGAAAAATAATAAGACAAATAATTAGAAGCCAAAGGAAAATACTGTTCCTTAGTAAACAACCTAATAGCATCACTAAAAGGCTGAAGAACACCTAAAGGACCGACCTTATTAGGGCCCCTACGAATATGAATATAACCCAAAACCCTACGCTCCATCAAAGTAAGAAAAGCAACACCAACTATAACAGAAATGATCAAAACCAAAAACACAACTATAAAAAACAAAACATCCAAAAACATATACTATCTACAAAGTGAAATTTTGCATATGCAGATTCTAAATCCGCCGCACTTATCTGCCAAAATAGTAATTAATGATAATCACAACCACAAAATTATTTCTAGGAGCTGGTCCTTTCGTACTAAGCCCCTATAAGTTATTATAGATAGAAACCGACCTGGCTCACGCCGGTCTGAACTCAGATCATGTAAGATTTTAAAGGTCGAACAGACCTAATTACTTTAGCTGCTACACCAAAAATTTATCCTAATCCAACATCGAGGTCGCAAACCCTCCTGTCAATAAGAACTCTCAAGAAAGATTACGCTGTTATCCCTAAGGTAATTTAGTCTTAAAATCAATAATAAAGGATCAAAAAAATACCAATCCATATACAAATAAAAAGAAGAGTTAAATAAATCTTCATGCCGCCCCAGCAAAATTTAAACCTTAACTACAAAAACAAAACAAACAAAATAAATTAAGATCAAATAAAACTCTATAGGGTCTTCTCGTCCCACAAAAAAATCTAGGTATTTTTACCTAAAACCCAAATTCAATAAATAAATCAACCCAAGACAGATTGCATCTCGTCAAACCATTCATACCAGCCTACAATTAAAAGACTAATGACTATGCTACCTTTGCACGGTCAGTATACCGCGGCCCTTCAAGTAAAACTCAGCGGGCAGGCCCTACCTCAAAAAATAAACAAGAGGAGATGTTTTTGTTAAACAGGCGGAAACAAATAACTTGCCTAATTCCTCAAGAAAAACTAACAAAAAATAAACAAAACAAGAAAATAAATATACTAATTCCATCATAATTACAAACAATAAATAATTAAAAGAAAAATTCCAATAAAAAATTAAACACAAATAAAAAGAAAAAAACAAAACAATTAAATTTTAACACACTTAAAATGATAGTTACCATAAAACCCACAGAAGTAATTAAAGAACAAAGTTATAAAAATATAAATCAGAGCTAATCCCCCAAAATATTTACATCAAATCAAGCAAAACTAAACAACTAAGAATAACTAAATAAGATGTATGAATTAAATTCATTTCTCAGAAAACCAGATACCACCAAAAACGAAAACATATCACTACTAACAAAATATAATCAATACTTATGCAACAGTAACTAAAATAAATCATTAGATCATTTGGAATCGGGAAATATACCAATCCATAATAAAATTTAATAAACCCTGATACACAAGGTAAAACAAAACAAGTAAGCTTTTACAAACTAAACAAAACCAACCCCTACAGTACAAGTGAACTATAAAACAAAAAATTAAATCTAAAATTCATACAACAACAATAAGATAATTCAGTAAAAACAAAACTAAAACAAAAAATAAATTAAGCCAAATAGAATCAGACCACATCGAATCGCACGACATACCCTTCAGTGTAAATGAAAATTATTACTAAATACTAGCCTGTATAATCATTCCAGCCACACCTTCCGGTACGACCACTTTGTTACGACTTATCTCGCCTCAAAACAACGAGAGCGACGGGCGATGTGTACATATCCCAGAGCCAAATTCATTAATACAATCTTCAACAAATTACAATCAAATCCAATTTAATACCGGAATTACAACCAATAATCCAATACCAAAAACAAATGTAATCCATCACCACCTTAGTCACAAGCTGCACCTTGACCTGAAATAAAACCAAAATTAAAATTGAAGAAAATTAAACCCTAAAAAGATTCTCACCAGAACGGAGGTATACAAACAAATAAACTAAGTAAGGTCCAACGCGGATTATCGATAACGGGACAGATTCCTCTAAAAAGAATAGGATACCGCCAAATTCTTTAAGTTTCAAGAACATAACTACTACTACTCAGGCCAAGAAAATTAACATCAAAAATAATAGGGTATCTAATCCTAGTTTATATCAAAGATTTCACAGCCTGAAAACCAACAGAAAGGAAAAACAATCAAAATAAAAATTTCACCATAAAACCCACAAAAATAAATCCTCCAATTAAAATAAAACTGCCGACCAAAAATACCCAAATGCATCCCATGTATAACCGCGGCTGCTGGCACAAATTTGGCCGATACTAAAAGAGAACACTAAATCTAAGCAACCTTAATTTATAAAAATAGATAATGCGAATAAATAAAAAGCCAACAATCATCTAGACATAAACCCAATCACGCAAAAACTTACATATACAGTACATCCCAAAAATGGGTAAAATAGCAAGAATAAAACTATCACATAAATAACAAAAAACAAAACAGGAACAAGAAAAAAAAAAACAAACACAACGAACAAGATACCAAAAAAAAGCAAGAAGACACGTAAAATACACCGCCAACCAGCATAAAGTTTCACACCTCGTTCTTAAAGGAAACCCAACAGTGAGTGAAATACCCACACCAAAACAACCAAATAATACAATCAACAACAAAACCACTGCACCAGACGCAGCAATAACGGTCTAACTAACATTAGGCTAATGGTTAATTAACAATACTACTGTAGACCACATTTTTTTTTAAAGTACAAATGTGGTCTACAGTAGTATTGTTAATTAACCTTTTATGGTATAATAAGGGGTACTTGGAGAGGAAACTTTATTTAATAAGATCAATACCTGGAAGCAGTAGTTATTTAATAGGTTATTATTTAAAATAAGTTACCCATTCATCCTATAAAATGAATTAACTTCAAATACTTCTAATTTCGGTATAGGTCATTGTACTTCCTATAATTGAATTGATTTATAATATGTTAGTACTGTCAAATAAATCTTCCTTTCTAGTAAATTAGATCAATTGACTTTAAGGCTTGATTTATCTAGGAATAAGAATTTAATGTAATAGACAAAAAAATTAGAAAGGAAAAACAGGTACAACAAGTTTCACACCTCGTTCTTAAAGGAAACCCAACAGTGAGTGAAATACCAAAAAAAAGCAAGAAGACACGTAAAATACACCGCCAACCAGCATAAAGTTTCACACCTCGTTCTTAAAGGAAACCCAACAGTGAGTGAAATACCAAAAAAAAGCAAGAAGACACGTAAAATACACCGCCAACCAGCATAAAGTTTCACACCTCGTTCTTAAAGGAAACCCAACAGTGAGTGAAATACC